ACCCAAAACAAACGCGCTACCAAGCTGCGCTACATCCCTTTTCAAAATTGTTGTACAGTGTCATTGTACAAAATCTATGTCTTGTTTTCCACATCGTTATTTTCTCCTCTATCTATAATACAATTTTCTTGTAATTTCTTATTTTTGGTTTCATATAATAAAAGAATTATATACATCTGAAATCTAATGTAAAAAAAAAATACAAATGATCTTGAACTACAGCATCTGACCATACATGTATTACAATTAAAGAAGGAGGATTTTCAATGCGAGATATAAAAACATATCTCTCCACGGCACCTGTTCTAACTACTCTATGGTTTGGGTCTTTAGCGGGTTTATTGATAGAAATTAATCGTTTATTCCCAGATGCTTTGTCATTCCCCTTTTTTTAATTCTGGTTATTGATATGCGAAAAAATAAAGAAAATTTTGGATACAATTATACGCGATGTGACTAAAACTCCGTCCCCCCCCTTTTTCATTCAGTTCTTTAGGATAGGAAGGAAGGAGAAAGTGTATTGAACCTCAGCAAAAATCTGGTGAATCTAAGATCCGATTTTGGAGAACAGAAATAGAAAGGGGAGTCCCGGGCAGTCTGCACGAAATCAATCATAGCATAGAAAGAGGATCTTAAAATGAAATGCTAGGATTAGAATAGGAATAATTGATAGTTAGAAAAAAATTGTATTACTTACATTATTACTATTATTCTATTCATAAGAAATGGAATTTCTAGTTAGTAACTTCTATTGATTTTTTTTGTTATTTTCGTATTCTTTGGTTCGGATCGAAAATAGAAGAGTGAAGTCAATTCAAAATGGAAAGGAGGTTCATGGCCAAGGGTAAAGATGTCCGAGTTATAGTTATTTTGGAATGTACTTGTTGTGTCCAAAATGGTGTTAATAAAGAATCGCCGGGCATTTCTAGATATATTACTCAAAAGAATCGACACAATACACACAGTCGATTAGACTTGAGAAAATTTTGTCGCTATTGTCACAAGCATACGATTCATGGGGAAATAAAGAAATAGATCGAGCAGAACATGTGTTCAATCTTTCCAATCCAAGGGATAGGACAGGAAAAGGAAGAACTTCCCATATATATAATATAAAAATCAAACCTTATTTTGGTCGGATCTGAAATGAATAAAAAAAAAATAGAATTTTAGAGATAAGGAATAAACCATGGATAAATCCAAGCAACCTTTTCGTAAATCCAAGCGGTCTTTTCGTAGACGTTATCCCCCAATTGAATCGGGGGATCGAATTGATTATAGAAACATGAGTTTAATTAGTCGATTTATTAGTGAACAAGGAAAAATATTATCTAGACGAGTGAATAAATTGACCTTGAAACAACAACGATTAATTACTATTGCTATAAAACAAGCTCGTATTTTATCTTTGTTACCTTTTCTTAATAATGAGAAACAATTTGAGAGAGTCGAGTCCAACCCTAGAACTACAGGTCCTAGAACCAGAAATAAATAGGCATCTCCTCAATTGACTCAAAACTCCAATCGGAACTCAAGCTCATATTGATGTTTGAAAAAAAAAAAAGATATATTTTATATTGATTGAAAGATATTCGTTCATTCTTATTAATTTATCTTAATTTATTTTTATTTGATCTTCCCGGAGAATGGACTCCGGGGAATTCTTTTTCAATCACTTCTATTTCTATATAGAAATATGACTTTAGAATCTCCTTTATTTGAGAATCTTATTGGAAATAATGGAAAGACAATTCTTATTTGATATAGCTATTTGTGCAAGTATTTTACGATTAAGAAGCAATCGCTTCTTGTACAGATTGTGTATTAATCGGCTATAACTACAGAATACCTTATTCTCACGAGTTACTGCATTTATCCGAGTGATCCACAAACGACGAAAATCCCTCTTTTGTCTGCCCCTATCTCGATGAGAGGAAACCAAAGCTCTCATTTTCTGTTGAGTAATGGTTCGAGTAAGTCTTGAATGAGCCCCTATAAAGGTTGATGCAAATAAACGAATTTTTGTTCGACGTCTCCGAGCTATATATCCTCGTTTAACTCTGGTCATTGAATCAAATTACACTTTAATGAATAACTAATTGATTTCTCTTCTTTCAGTCATCCTTTTATTCCCCGGTTGATTAATAACAAAACGGATTATTCCAATATATAAAATAAAAATTCCAATGGCTTTTGCTACTATGACCTTCCCAACCACGATTTTTTATTCCTTCCGGGCATTTTACTTGGAAATAAGAAATTTTATCGATACTAAATAAATCCAAATAGTGGGTTCCATCGTTTCTATGGTTATTTCATAAACGGTGAGGTCCTCTCTATACACCGGAGCCTCTTCTTTCATTTAATCAAATGTTATTGTGAACTTGTATAGTTCACGCCCTTTGGCTCTACCTATCAATTATACAATAATTGTTAGCTTTTTCACAAAAAAAGTTATCCATACAGTGACGGCATTTAATTATGAAAGTTGGCTAGGTAGCTGACCTTATTAGTCCGTTCTTTCAAGAATAAGAACATCGCTTTTTGCTTCTTTTCTTATAGTACTATTTCCTCCGCTTAATGGATAACTATTTGCTACCAATGGGGAATTTATTCTCATCTCAAATGGGGTCGGTTGGATTTGCACCAACAGAAACCATAAATTCGAAACACAAATAATATAATATAGGTATTCCATACACAAAAATATAGGTATATGATAGATCTTCATTTTTAGGTAGTAAATTACTTTCTTCCACTCTATCTATCCTATTCATTGTTACTGGTGATTGGGACTGGAAAAAAAAATTGTTTCATTTATTCGAACTCCTAATCTAAACGAGTCGCACATACACCCTAGTACATGTTCCTCGACGCTGAGGGCATCCTCGAAGAGCGGGGGATTTCGTGACATTTCTTATTGGCTGTCTTGTGTTTCTAATAAGTTGTTTAATAGTTGGCATGTCGTATATATAGATATAATAGTTTGGTTTAGATCGATCTTAACCTGATGATTGATGATTAGGAATTATTTCTATTCAATATCAAATCACGAAAAATTCGAATTATGGTTTGAAATGGAATCATGGATTGAAATTACACGGAATTCCCAGTATTTTTCTTTTCAACCGCTACAAGATCAACAATGCCATGAGCTTGGGCTTCTGTTGCTGACATAAAAACATCTCTTTCCATATCTTCGGATATAACCCATAAAGGATTGCCCGTTCTTTGTACATAAACCTTTGTAAGGGTTTCGCGAAGTTTCAGTAGTTCTTCCGCTTCCAGGATAAATTCTCCCACTTGTGCCTCATAAAAAGAACTAGCAGGTTGGTGAATCATAACCCTGATAATATTGATATAACATCATACATGAACAGTTCTTCTATCTCGCACGATTGGGCTAAAGTAAGGGATAAAAAAAAGAAGAAGAAAAAAAGAGAATTGAACAACCGTACAGGCATATTTTGTTCATTGCATACGGCTCCGCAATGGAATTGCATTTTTCCTCCTTTCTATTCTATCGAAGAAATAGGATCCTTCCGATCCAAATCGTTGAATGATCCATTTACCATCCTTCCTTTCGTATCGTAGGAAAAAAATACTATGATGGTTCTGTTGCTTTCCATATTATTTCGTCTTTGATTTAGCAATTCCAAAGTTTCTTTTTGATACGATCAAAATAAGTAAAAGTGATCTTTTTTCCCATTTTAGGACTCTACATAAATATAAGTAACGAGACTTTTAGTGTGGAAGAAAAAAGGGTTTGTGACGTTGAAATGTACTCCCGACACATAAGATAAAATCGGAAATAACTTTTGTTTCATACTACTATTTCGATACAAAATCTCATGTTAGGAAAAAAATAATGGATTATTCATATCGAATTCGAAGTGCCATGCTATTATTACTTATTATTTATATTCGATATGGCGAAGGCATAGTCTTATTCTTTTTTTTTTTTCAAATAAAAACTTCATTGGCGCCAAGCGTGAGGGAATGCTAGACGTTTGGTAATTTCTCCTCCGACCAGAATGAAAGATCCCATTGAAGCGGCTAATCCCATGCATATTGTATGTATATCGGGTGACACAAATTGCATAGTATCATAAATGGCTATTCCTGGTATTACCCATCCGCCGGGAGAGTTTATAAACAAATAAAGATCCTTAGTATCATCTTCTATACTGAGATATACCATGAGACCAACAAGTTGATTCGAGATTTCACTATCAACCTCTTGCCCTAAAAAAAGTAATCTTTCTCGATGAAGTCGGTTGATTAGGACAAAACAAAATAGTATCCCTTACGAACCGTACGTGCACCTTTGGATGCATACGGTTCAAAAATAAAATTGCGAAAAAAGAATCAATGTGTCGATTCCATTCCTATCTTTTTTTTTTGTAACAGATTTCTGTTTTTCTAATGAAGGAGTTTTTCTTTTATCTTTTCAAAAAACATGAGGCCCTTCCCTTAAAAAAAAAAGAATTTACTGAACTTATTGAACTAACCTTTCATTGATGTATTGTTTCGTCGAGATTCAAATCACGATGTCATTTTCTTGTTCCTGAATGGGTCCTTTCAATTCTTTTAGGTTCATGTTCTACTCCGGGGAAAGATCTGTCCGAATTCTATTTGCACATATAGGGCAAATGATCTCAGTACCACCTCTTTTTGCTATGACTTTTTTTTTTCAATTTGTTTCATGCCTTCCCCCAAACTCTTCAATGGACTCATCATACTGGTTAGCGGGGCAGTTTCAGATTGCCCCTAAAATAAGTATAAAAATAGTCTATGATACAAGTGGTAATCGTACATATATTACCATTACCAATTTGGTATTTTCTGAACGGAGCCTGGATACTTTATTAGTCCAAGTCAACCATAAATTCTTCTAATTGATAATAGTTATCCTTAATATCAATTGATCTAATTTCATTTCACGCTCCGAATGATTGATGGTTCAATCAATACAATATTTCATTTCTTGGGCGAAACGTAGGATATCTCGATCGGGGGAGAAAACGGGGAAATCCCGTATGACCCAATATGTTTGACAAGTCGCACTATACGTCAACCCAAACTGCATCTTCCTCTCCAGGACTCCGAAAAGGTACTTTTGGAACACCAATGGGCATTAAATTTAAGAAAGAAATTAAGTACTATACTTCACTTTAATATGGAAACGTAAGAATGGGTTTATTGTCTTCATAATTTTTTTTTATGTTTATTCTCTTTTATATATAGATTGAGGGTTGATATGGGAAGACAAAATAAATACAAATTTTAACGAACGGGTCCGCCGATCGTTCGAATAATGAATTAAGTATCTGTGCATTCCTTCCCCTAAAATGGGAACAATCCTCCCATTGCGTATTGGTACTTATCGAGTATAGAATAGATCTGTTTCTCTTTGTTCTTACGAACAGAATTCCTCCGTTATTTTCAACGGAATAGAATAAAAAATAACCCTTTCTCATACGGAATCCACTGAAAAGGTTAGGTACATAGTATAAATTTCAATGCGATAAAGTTACATAGTAACCATTTTTCTTTACTAAAGGGGTATTTCCATGGGTTTGCCTTGGTATCGTGTTCATACTGTTGTATTGAATGATCCCGGTCGATTGCTTTCTGTCCATATAATGCATACAGCTCTAGTTTCTGGTTGGGCTGGTTCGATGGCTTTATACGAATTGGCGGTTTTTGATCCCTCTGACCCTGTTCTTGATCCAATGTGGAGACAGGGGATGTTCGTTATACCCTTCATGACTCGTTTAGGAATAACCAATTCGTGGGGTGGTTGGAGTATTTCAGGAGGAACTATAACGAATCCGGGTATTTGGAGTTATGAAGGCGTGGCAGGGGCACATATTGTGTTTTCTGGCTTGTGTTTCTTGGCAGCCATCTGGCATTGGGTATATTGGGATCTAGAAATATTCTGTGATGAACGTACGGGAAAACCTTCTTTGGATTTGCCCAAGATCTTTGGAATTCATTTATTTCTTTCAGGAGTAGCTTGTTTTGGCTTTGGCGCATTTCATGTAACAGGCTTATATGGTCCTGGAATATGGGTATCCGATCCTTATGGACTAACTGGAAAAGTACAATCTGTAAATCCGGCGTGGGGCGCGGAGGGTTTTGATCCTTTTGTTCCGGGAGGAATAGCCTCTCATCATATTGCAGCGGGTACGTTAGGTATATTAGCGGGCCTATTCCATCTTAGTGTCCGTCCGCCTCAACGCCTATATAAAGGATTACGCATGGGCAATATTGAAACTGTACTTTCTAGTAGTATTGCTGCTGTTTTTTTTGCAGCTTTCGTTGTTGCTGGAACTATGTGGTATGGTTCAGCAACTACTCCAATAGAGTTATTTGGTCCTACTCGTTATCAGTGGGATCAGGGATACTTCCAGCAAGAAATATATAGAAGAGTTGGCGCCGGACTAGCCGAAAATCTGAGTTTAGCGGAAGCTTGGTCTAAAATTCCTGAAAAATTAGCTTTTTATGATTACATTGGTAATAATCCGGCAAAAGGGGGCTTATTCAGAGCAGGATCCATGGACAGCGGAGATGGAATAGCTGTTGGGTGGTTAGGTCACCCCGTCTTTAGAGATAAAGAAGGTCGCGAGCTTTTTGTACGCCGTATGCCTACTTTTTTTGAAACATTCCCGGTAGTTTTGGTAGATGGAGACGGAATTGTGAGGGCCGATGTTCCTTTTAGAAGAGCAGAATCCAAGTATAGTGTTGAACAAGTAGGTGTAACCATTGAGTTCTATGGTGGCGAACTCAATGGAGTCAGTTATAGTGATCCTGCTACCGTGAAAAAATATGCTAGACGTGCTCAATTAGGTGAAATTTTTGAATTAGACCGGGCTACTTTGAAATCCGATGGTGTTTTTCGTAGCAGTCCAAGAGGCTGGTTCACTTTTGGGCATGCTACGTTTGCTTTGCTCTTCTTTTTCGGACATATTTGGCATGGTGCTAGAACCTTGTTCAGAGATGTTTTTGCCGGTATTGATCCCGATTTGGATGCTCAAGTGGAATTTGGAGCATTCCAAAAACTTGGAGATCCAACTACAAGGAAACAGGTAGTCTGATACAAGATCACTACGGTATCTTTCGACTCTATTTTTTTTTTTGAATTGAATAGGGTAAGGTACCTAAAAAATCTTGGCTCGAATCACCCACTTTTCTTTATTTCCCATTTTTTATATGGTATGTTAAATAATCCAAAACGAATAGGTGTGGAAGCTATAATTGTAAACCACGATCGAATCTATGGAAGCATTGGTTTATACATTCCTTTTAGTTTCAACTTTAGGGATCATTTTTTTCGCTATCTTTTTTCGAGAACCGCCTAAGGTTCCTACTAAAAAATGAAATGATTTTTCATTATCTTAACTGATGTTGAAGTAATGAGCCGACCCTATTGGTCCGCTCATTACTTCAATTAGTTTAATCCCCGTGTTCTTCGAATGGATCTCTTAATTGTTGAGAGGGTTGCCCAAAAGCGGTATATAAGGCGTACCCCGTAAAGCTTACAAGTAAACCAGATATGGAGATGGCGACTAGGGTTGCTGTTTCCATTTTTAGAGAATTTCAAGATCACAATGGATTTACGATAAGATCGTTTATTTACAACTACAACGGAATAGTATACAAAGTCAACAGATCTCAACCAATAATTAAATAGGATTTATGGCTACACAAACCGTTGAGGGTAGTTCTAGATCTAGACCAAGACAAACTAACGTAGGGAGTTTATTGAAACCATTGAATTCAGAATATGGTAAAGTAGCCCCAGGCTGGGGGACTACACCACTTATGGGAATTGCAATGGCTCTATTTGCGATATTCCTATCTATTATTTTGGAAATTTATAATTCTTCCGTTTTACTGGATGGAATTTCAATGAGTTAGGTTCATAAGAATTTGGAAGTCCTAGTTTTTGATCAAAAAAAAATTACTTTACTTAAGACTCGGATTTTTTTTATATACCATTCTGGTAGTTCGACTGTGGAATTTATTTGTTTCGGTATTTCCGGAATATGAGCGTGTGACTTGTTATAATTGATCCTATTGATAATACAGAGACTGAGCCTGTCATCTCTATCAAGATGATTCTACCTCGTCGGATATTTATTCTAGTATCTGGAGCACGAAATATATAGAATAGATCAAGAAAAGAAATATTTGAACTATGATTCATACCTACTATTCAGACCTCGCGACCGGACTCAAAAACGAATTGATAAATCAAACGATTTTTTTCTTCAGACTTCTTTTGTCCGAAGGGCAGCTATTTCTCTAGATTTTGTTGAGTCATTACACCCACTCATTGAATAAGTGATGATCAAATGGTTTTTACTCAGAGAACCTTTGAGTTTAGCTTGGAACAAAATCATCGTGGTTTTAGTATGAATCTGAGGTTTTAATTGATTCATAGGGTCTCAACAAGAGAATTCCTATCAATAGTAAAACAAGAGTAAATTCGCATTACGTACAAAAAAATAGGGAAGAGAAGATTCAAGAGGCCTGTAACGATCAACATAAAGAAAGACGGGCGAGCCTACTTGATATTTTTTGGCATTATTATCACAAAGAAAGAGGAGATTCCATATTTTTGTTACTTACTATCTTCGGGACAAATCGAATCAAGTGGCTAAGAAGAAGTTTTGCACTTTCTAGAACTTTCTATTATATATTAATATCCGTTGAAACGAATATTTGTGTGTTTCTGTTTGAGCCGTACGAGATGAAATTCTCATATACGGTTCTTGGAGGGGGAGTCCTCTTGGATTACCTATCTCAATAAAGTATACGATTGGTTCGAGGAACGTCTCGAGATTCAAGCGATTGCAGACGATATAACTAGTAAGTATGTTCCTCCTCATGTCAACATATTTTATTGTCTAGGGGGGATCACACTTACTTGTTTTTTAGTACAAGTAGCTACGGGTTTTGCTATGACTTTTTACTATCGTCCAACCGTTACAGAGGCTTTTTCCTCTGTTCAATACATAATGACTGAGGCCAACTTTGGTTGGTTAATCCGATCAGTTCATCGATGGTCGGCAAGTATGATGGTTCTAATGATGATTCTGCACGTATTTCGTGTGTATCTTACGGGGGGATTTAAAAAACCCCGTGAATTAACTTGGGTTACAGGTGTGGTTCTAGGTGTATTAACTGCATCTTTTGGTGTAACTGGTTATTCCTTACCTTGGGACCAAATTGGTTATTGGGCAGTAAAAATCGTGACAGGTGTACCTGAAGCTATTCCTCTAATAGGATCACCTTTGGTAGAGTTATTACGTGGAAGCGCTAGTGTCGGACAATCCACTTTGACCCGTTTTTATAGTTTACACACTTTTGTATTGCCTCTTCTTACTGCCGTATTTATGTTAATGCACTTCCCAATGATACGCAAGCAAGGTATTTCAGGTCCTTTATAGAGAAGACAGATCATAGATATTAGTAATTTATAATATACATATATCGGGGAAGGAACAATAGTATTTCATTGCTACAAATATGGATTATTGAATAAAAAAAAAAAAAAGATAAGACATGTTATTTGGATATTTCTCTTCAACTTCGAAGTATTGTATTTTTTATTTGATACGAATAGTTGAAGTGGATTCTCCGAAGAGAGGATGGATTATGGGAGTGTGTGACTTGAACTATTGATGGCCCGTGCCGATATATAATTTTATCTGCCACGTTGAAATTCACAACCAAATGTGTCTCCACATCCAATCACCATGTAATTCCCCCTATGTAGCATAGGATAGGCCGGTTCGTTTGAGGAGAATCTTTTCTATGATCATACCCCAATTATGTCATGCATTAACAGGCTCCGTAAGATCCCGTAGAATAAGTGATGTGGAATGATCCATGTTCTATCTATTCCACTTACTTATTTATTTATAGTATGGAAATGCATTCATTTCCTCTGCATCGATCCTGATCATCTATGATACTATCGGAGTGAAAT